AACATTTCCTAAAAGTAGACGACAAGTTTTAAATTTGAATGAAGGCATTCCTCCCTCACATGCATTTGCAACAGATTCATACTAAGACCGGTAATCCCCATAGACACGGCCATTCTCGGCATCTTCCCTGTTGCCCCTCTTCTCAAAGCCCTTCGAGAGTCACTTGGCTAATGACTGATTTCAACGGATGGATCCAAGTCTAACATCTCTTACGATATTTCGAGTTCCCTTGAAAAACAGACTGTATAATCAGTCAGTAGTGCTTTATTAATGGATTCACTTTCTTGCTAAGGAGATGAGTTGCCTTCTTCAGATTGAAATTCTCTCTGGGTAGGCGACGCGAATCTATTTCTATGCTTCAATCGGATACCGATTGCTTGGATCTGCTGCTTCAACTCGGTCAAATGCAACCGCTGGTCTTGGTGCTATATGTTGCTGGGGCTAAAAGTGAACTATGCCAATCACATTGATTAGGACCCATCGCATCATTAACCGGTACCAATCAATCATCCAACTCCCTATCTCATCTTTTCTAAGCCAATTTTATTAGGGCTCACCTGACCACCCAACCACTTACGTCAATTCCATGAGCTCGGGAGAAGAATATGAAGTGACCACCTGAAGTAGAGGTGCCATCTCCTTCTTCAAGATGCAAAGGCGACCAGCTTTAGCCATAGGAACTCCTTCTCTATCGTTCGAGTGTATCCCTATTGTCTTATCCAGATGTAAACGAGCAAGGTTCAGGCACCGGGCGAGAATAGGTAGTCATTGGTGGGTCAAATCTCAGGGAAAACTTTCTAATCTATTCTCCTCTATCTGAGGCAATCACTACGAACATGCGCTAACCTCATATATCTCCTTGATCGACCTCTTATTCGGGCAATGAGGGGTCCATCCATTAGATCTGCTGGTCTGCTCGGAGCGTAACCATACTTGGAGGTTTCATACCCGACGGGAATGAGAAGGTCGGAGTTAAGCATACGCTATCAGGAAAGCTAAGGCCCTTCGGGCGATTCTTGTGGCCACATTAAGGTTTCCCATCTCTCTCGTGCTTTAGGCTCAGGGACTGCAGTCTTTCCGGAAGGTTTCCCTTCTCTATTGCTTTGACCGAAGGATAGCTTTCCCTTCACCTTCTGCTTTGCCCTTCTCTCTTTAGCTATAGCTTTCCCTTCTCTCTTGCTTTGACCGAAGGATAGCATTCCCTTCAGTCTTTCCCTTCTCTATTGCTTTTCCCTTCTCTCTTTAGCTTTCGCTTTAGCAAGATCTTTAGCTATTGCACTTTTCCCTTGGTTGTAAGGATAGCTTTCCCATCTCTCTGTGCTCAAGTCATCAGCATCCTGAGCTATATCATATAAGGAGAGTAAGTTGATTTAGCTATAGCTTTAGCAAGATCTTTAGCTATTGAACGTTGACCTTGGTTGGGATAAGGGTGCAGCAGCAGTGGTAAGAGCAGTAGAACCGACCGAAATGGAAATAGCTTGAGCAAATCCCGTTCAATGCTTGATAGAATGAAGATTGACCTTAGGCCTTGTCTTAATACCCTAAAACTGTCTATCTATAAGGCTAATTTAGCCTAGGGAAAAGGCCCGTTAACTTGCCCTGACGTAGTAAACCTTAAGTGAGCTTTTTTAGCTTATTAGTAGAGAGAAAAGAACAGTGAGGCCTAGAAGTCTGCTAAACGCCCCTAGCCCCTAAAGCTAGGACCTTAGCTTTAAGAGATAGGAGGCTTCAAACACTCGCTAAGCCCCTATTGAATAGGGCGAGCTTGTTAGTCTTCCTTCCTGGGTGCTTGCCCGGGGTTGGTGTTAAGTACGCTCTTTAGCATCGACCTTAAGGAGAGTTACTAACCTTCATCGTCGTTGGCTAAGCAGCTAGTTGCCTTCTTAGCCTTCCTAGACCGCTAGTTGACTTCTTTGCCTTAAGGGCTTGAAGAAGATAAGGGCATGGAGATTGACCCAGCTCATCGACCTTCTAGTAAAGCTAAGCAGCTAGCACCTTAAAGAAATTGAGAGTGAGCCGTCCGAAAGCATGAAAAATGTATGAACTCCGGAGCTAGGTTGTATGACTTCCGTCCTGACTACTAAGGCTAGCTAGTTGCCCCACCTCCTAATCAATCTTGCCTTCCTCAGCTGCCCCTGGAGAGTGAGTTTGTATGTCTGTTGGGTCTTTTCCTGGCTTTCTCACTTGGGTCTTTTCCTGGCTTTCTCACTAGGCAAATTAGAAAGTCGATGCTCATATAACTGCATTTTGATACTCTCACTTTTCCCTTCGATGAGCTGATCTTGAATTGAAAAAGTGATAGCTTATATAACTGCATTTTGATACTTTTCCCTTCTCTTTCTTTTTTCTATTGCTTTCTTTCTCTTTAGCTTGTTTGATCTGTTGAGAATCTGGAGTAAAAGGATTCGAACCTTTGCATGCCGGTACCAAAAACCGATGCCTTACCACTTGGCTATACTCCATATGGCCTGGGGGAGAGGGGGAAGCGAAGAACGAGCCGTGCAAGGACGCGGGGATATAGCAAGTAAGCAGAAAGGTTCTCCCTTTAGGACCGACTACAACAAGCTCACGACTCTAATAGAAAGAAAGGGTAAGCTCTCTGCTCTATTTGCTTGCAATGCTATGCCTATCAAAGTTGGCGAACGCTTCTGTAACCTTAGACTCGTTACGCTGTTCGACTGAACTCGTTGGCTCCACGTCCACCGAAAGTAGGTAACCTTCTTCACCGTTGGTTCCCGTAACCAAACCTTTCTTATCTTTTTTTTTTATTATGTCTTTCTTTCTGAAGGGCTTGCGGTTTATTACACCAAATTCAGTGAACTATTGAAGCTATCGAGGAGTACCAAATGCTGACGGTAACGAAGGTTACCGGGCCGATGCGGCCGGTTACCGGGAACCAAAAGGTTCCCGGGAAACTACGTTCCCTTTGTAAAGTAGGCCTTTTTATAACTAATTAGAGTTGACATGAAATGGATCACGGAAGAAGACATAAAAGATGAATGAATGATTCAATCCCTTCCCACTCACACGGGTTCTTCTATTGAAGGGGTTCCCCGGGCGTACATAAGAGTGGAACCTAGATAGAACGCGGAGCACCGGCCCCGGCCGCCGATACAGTTACCATGCTTACCAGCTCTTACCATTGCCGCCTATAGATATAGATGGGAGGTAGGCGGGGCTAGCTTGCTTCTCTTCCCCTAGGCTACCTGCACATCTTATGTGCGAATAAAAGGAAGCGAGCGGCTCTTCGCTTAGTAGACGGCCGCCGGACGACGACCCCTTCTTGTTCTCGCCCAGTCGCTTCTTTTTTTTTGAGAATCCTAGACTAAAGAAGAAGGCTCCTGAATCAGCGCAGGGAAAAATCCGCAAGCAGGAGAACTGTACTAACCTGCCGCCGGTTACTTTATCAGGGCTCCGCAGGAGAAGAAAGAAGGTCTGGGTCCAATTTCTAATGAAGCGAAGGTCCCCCTTACTCCCTATTCTCTCTTAAAGCTTTATAAAGCTCTAAAGTTGGTTAAGAACTATTGACTGTAAACGATAGCAGTTACAGTCACTCAATGGATATGCTCGCCTTTGGAATGAAGATGGATGAACAGGCACTTGAGCCTGGAACTGATGAAATTCGGGGAAAACATGGAACCGGTCACTATACCGGGGGGGGCGAGACATGACCGCGACTTAAGATTCAAGTACCGTTGAAAAGACTAAAGGAACGGGGGAATGACTACCTGTAATAAAGCACAGGCTAATACGAGCCGACCAGAAGAAGCAAGGCTTTAGATTACCAGATCCTGGACACAATGTTCCTAGAGATGGAGAGCCCCTGCCTTTTCTAGCCTCTCCTTCTTGCTTGCTTACCTAGCTCTTGTCTTAGTGACTCTTCCTCTTTTCTAGGTTTTTCTGAGTGTGAAAACGGTAGATTTTTCATTTGCCAATGAATTGGATCCGCCTCGATTCGATCAATAATGGGATTCTTGGCTAGAGAAAGGTTCTGTGACATGGACGCCCAGCCCAACTCGGTCGGTCGGTTGGCCCACCTAAGATATTCAAAAATGATCGATCGATTTGATCAAATTTGAAAAAGTCTTTCTCACTATTCAGAACAGTGGAGCTTTCGATCAAGATGTTCTCGCCTCCCCCGTTTGGGCTCTCGCTCGAATCGGAACCTTTATGGGTAGGCTTTCGACTCAATCTAATAGCCTACCTATCGGGCGCCAATACAATAAAAGAGAAAGTTTGCGCATGGGCCCATTATCTGATGCAGAACCGATGCGAGAGGGAGAATCAATATGGGAGAAGGGGGGATTGAGAGCTTTCAAGAACCAGTGGAAAGGAAAGACTTGTTCCCTGCATTCCTTTCTTTCCAAAGAGAGTCATTAGTGCTAGGGCATAAAAGCTTTGATTGAATGAACGCCACCTTGCTTGTATTGTTTTCAAACAAATCCAATGTTGGGCCAAGCGTTGCCAGCCGGTAATAGCCGAAGGCAAAAAAGGGGGAGATAGAGAAGAGGAGATTCAGAATAGTCACTCCACTCCATGGATAGTGCACACAGATTCTTCTTTCATTTGCAATTCCTTTCGGGTCGGAAACGTGGGCTGCTGGTGGGGCTGTGCCCCTTCTCCCTCTTCTTCCGCTTTACAACCGGAATAAGGAACCTTAGAATTCACCCCGATGAAAAAATGGGATTTGAGAGGCTAGCGAATCGGAATTGTATGGAATGTCCTACTCCTGCCCGAGCTTTCCGATCAACCAATCCCCTATTTCAGGGACATCTTTGTTAGGTAGGCCCAGGGATCACTGATTAGTCGAATGAGCCCATCCCTCTGGCCTATCATTTGTTGGTCGATCCGGCTGGCGGCTCCTGCGTCTGGGGCCCCTTTATACTAGTTTGCTGCTAGGAGTCCCTCTAGTCGAATCCATAATCCATAGAAGTCCCAATAGAAATTGACTGACATGGCTCTTCCATCGACGATCTACTGCTCCCTCTTAGTTGCAGATGCCCATGCTTTGATTCGAAAGCCCTAGCCAGTGATGAATCCCCAGGAAGAGAGGACTATTGAATTCCTCCTCCCTTCAGTCCAGTTTGAACCCGTCCCAGCAACGAACACCTTCCTACTGCAAGGCTTTGCTCTGCCCTTCCACTAGAATCCACTCCGGGTCGGAGGAGCAGCTAATCCAACTTCTTGAGATATTGAAGAACGAACATTTGCTTGAATTCCTTGCCTCACCCTGAGATGAGAGGGAAGGTCGATTTGACTCGAATCCTGGACCTGATCTTTAATCCTACACCGGTTAATGATGCGATGGGAGAAGTTTTTCTTTTGTCATTTTTCATCAATGCTGGCCCAGTCGAGGTTCGTCCATGCCCAATCCCAATGGACAAACCTTAGCCCCTAGCTCTATAATCCACCCTACCCAGTCCCTGAAAGCCCTCCCGGGGCCTAGCCCTCTTTCTTCGAGTCTTAAGCGGCTTTCATCGTTGACGAACACCTGCGCTAATAAGACAAAGAGGGAGTCTATGCCTTGAATGAATCAGTAAAGTAACAACGGATTAGTGGAATGAGGGATCAAGAGACAGATAGGGGGAGAATGGCAATCATTGGTGGACCTTCCCTTGAACGAGTCACGGAGCTCTCAACGGAGTGGTTTAGGTTCTGGAATTCCATCTCTAGTTGGGGCTTTCGGTTCGAAGGTTATAAAATGTGGTGCGGGTTCATCTCTCTCGACCAGTTCAGCTTCAAGGGAGGGTGATCGAGGGGACCCAGACTTTAGATCTCTTCTCTATGGCGGGAGGTCTCTTTCGTATCAAGAGTGTTTTGGGGAGGCCAGGGAAGACGGATTGGATCGAGAGGCGATGCTTATACCTCTTCTTTATCGATAGGATTCCCATCATTTGCAGTCTCCGGCGAAGGAGATAAGGGCGAGGGACCGAACATGTTCTATCCTCAACCTCCATCCGTCATTAGTAATCTCAATTCGCTTTTCCTATTCACTAGTACAATGCGCGCTACAACTAGCAGCCCCTTACTAGTAAGGGAAAAGGCTAGCGCGCAAGGGCTGATGAAAAGCCAGCAACTTGTTAGGACTAGGTTTTGGCTTGCCCCTTTCTTCTTATTAGGAAGGTAGGTTTGGAACCCTATACAAGGGGCTGCTTGCTGCTCACCCCTATCTCTAAAGGGGCGCACACTCGTTACCACTAAACGACGAAGCCGGGAGCGGAAGGAGGGACTTGAACCCTCAACCTCAGCCTTGGCAAGGCTATGCTCTACCAATTAAGCTATTTCCGCCAGCTACGGTAGTGGCGAAGCACTACTGAGCAATTCACGTATCACTTGATACGGACGACTTCTGTTTTTCCGCCGGACCACAGTCTTGACCTCCGATCGAGCTACGAACACGAGTAGGTAGGCGGCTAGGGGGGCGGCAGGGCTGCGCCTTTTCAATCAATCTCCGGCCGCTCCGCTATTGGTGCGAGCTGTAAGGAGTCTTGATCTCGAGTCAAGCTGGGGCGTCATCTGTCTTTTAAGTTCAGTCATTTCCTAAGACGGCTCCTCTTATTCTTTCTACGATAATCCAAACTGCAGCTCCACGAGTCTGCTCGGAACCAGTTGATTCCTGAGCCATTCGTTCTCTTTCACAGTCGAGCTATTTCATTCCTCTCGGTTGGCCTTTGCCATCCACTAGAGCAAGTAAGAGAACCTAGAGTGAATGAACTTAAAGAACCGCATGACCGGATTGTACACCGGCTATGTATATGGATGTGCATAAAGAAGGGACGGGGCCGGGGAAGAGAGAGGGAAGAAGCTGCAGCGGCACCTCACGAACTTCTTACTGGAGCAGTACTATAGGCATTTTTTAGTGTTTGGATGCACGTCTTTTGTTCATATTCCTACGCAGTTAAGAGAGAAATTGCCCCCAAGGAAACCACTTGTGTCTTTCTTGGATATGCTCAGTCCGGGTATAGACGCTATGACGTGAAATCCAAGAGACTCGATGTATCCTTGAATGTTTTCTTTAATGGGGGCGCTTCATATTTTCCTTAACCTAATTAATAAGCCCCGGGGGAGAATGATGATGGAGAAGTATTGCGGCCTTCTCCTGTTCATCAACTCTAACCGCATTCTTCTGCAGTTGATGTTACGGATCAGCCTCACGCTTCAAGCAGCTTTGCTCAGCATCTTCTGCCGATTGTCAGCCTGTTCAGCTGACCTCAGAGGATTCCAGTCACCCGGCACAGCATGTTTATTCTCGGCAGCGATTACAGTCTCTTTCCCTGGGTCAGACTACTCCATAAGATCAGCAGTCTAGCCCAGTTGCTTCCCTTTTAGGCGCTTCCTCTAGTTAAAGAGTGAATTCAGGAGTTCCAGGCAGGCGATAGGGGCTTCGGGGGGATAACATGAATCGTATAAGCCTGAACCCTATTAGTTATGTGCTTCCCCCTTCAAGAGCTGGGCTACTACCCTAATCAAGTTCTTCCTAGCGTATAGTATTGGGCAGATTGAGTCTTTCTCTAATATAGTACCTAATAGTTAGATTAAGCATTAGGCGCAACTTCGACTATAAAGCATCCCGTTAATCTCTTCTCTTTCTGTCTTCAAGCTTTTGCCTAGGAGCTCGGATTCCAGTCCTATCGTTAGAAGGCAGCATAGTTGGAATTTCTTCCTGCGGCGAATAAAGGAAGAGAAAGGGCTCTCTAATGCCTTATTTGTACGATATGATGCAAGCAAGGAATCCTATTAGAGTGATGCAAGTCAGCCTATAAGATGAAACCGAAGATACTAAGCCTGGAATCAGTCGCTCTCTATGTCAATTTCTCTTTAGCAAGAAGCCCTGTGAAAGCTATCAGATAATGACTTTATAGAGGTCCCTCGCTGACGCCTTCATTTTGATTTTTTTCATCTCTTTATGATATGCTATCTTCCTTTAGCCAGACTTCCCGCATTACTGTGATCAAGAGGAAGCGCTAAGGTCTATCCTTTCCTTAAGTTAAGAGTGAAGGACGGATACTGGCTCTTTAGGACTGATAGTAGCTGCTCTTCTGGTAGTATAGCTGGTAGCTCTGCTTATGCTAGCTCTCTTCTTTCTTATGAGAGAGATTCGCAATAGGGGCATTTCTCTGTAAGAAGAAGGCCTGTTACAGCTATCAGATATAGGGGATTTACTTCACCTTGAATAACTATCGTTAAATGGCTTTCTTTTCAGCTGCTTTCATATTTCATTAAGGTAGTTTGCTTACTTAGTGCTTTCGCTAAGGTGACGACTTGAATGAAACTTTCATTGGGAAAGGGATAGATAAACAGAGTCGGGGTCATAGTACTGAGCCGGTTTAGTTAGACCTTACCTTTCATTTCATCTTTGTCTTTTAGCTAATGGTAATAGTTTCAAAGATAGACGTGTCACATAATCACATAAATAAGGAAAGAAAGTGAGTGAAGGAGTGACTCTCGGGGATAGGCACGACTAAACAGACTCAAATGCATAAGTATACTTTAGGAGTTCCTATGGAAAGACAATAAGGCGTCAACAGTGCCGTCTAGCGCCTTTTAGGCTTAGTCACGTCTCCCCAGATAAGGAAGCAAAGCCATAGCACGAGAGAGAAGGCGTTCCTTCGCCGTTTTATTTCGAGGAAGCGCTCAAGTCGAGACTCTTATATGTCAATAGAGAAAGCAGATTCAGAAAGAAAGCGAGTCATTTTAGTCTGTAATCTTGTAAAAGAGGGTTTCAACTAGACTACGGGTTGTTATTCTAGTAGACATAACCCGAAAGCCGCGCAAACCAGATCACTCTATACTTTTTACACTTGCTCAATCTCTAAAGCTAATTCGGAAACTTTGGAATGGGAGTAAAGCCCGACGAACCAATCTCGATAGTAAGCATTGGGCGGGCGATAGGGAGGACGGTCTCTGGATTGATTTCTGCTGGCAAGGCATAAGAGCCGTTACCTATGGCCTGTGTGGTCTTCTGCGGAATTACCCAATGAATGTCGCCTAACGCCGCGACGGGGACCGGTAGAAGCAGACACAAATTGACTCACTACATGAACTGCATAAGCAATATCTGGACGAATAACAGTAATATATAAGACCCTTATTACCTCCGTAGAAGTCACATTCTGGGGAGGCTCGGCTTCTACCCAGGGCAGAAGGTGGAGAAGGCTGGGCCGTAGCTACTATACTAGGATAAAAGTATGACCTCTTTAAGATCTGGGATAGATCTTTCCGATGATATCCATGGCCCACCCTCGAAATGGCCAAGGCTTTATAATCGGGTATAACTCGGAAGCCGGCTTGTGCTGGATTCCTGCATACCTCTGGCAGGCATCGCAGCTCTTAGCATGTGCTATGTAATCTGCAAGGACCGTAGGCCAGTAGTGGCCATGTCTCCGGATCTCTCGAATTTCCCTCAGCGCGCTCGATCTACCTATCTTTCTGAGTTTGATTGGTTTTCGCTCCAGCTGACCTTTCCATTTAATCACTGACAAAACCTACCTTTCAATTCTTCTTACCCTATGAGCTTTCAGCAAAGGACAGATTTCTTGGTCCATTGACATCGATCAACGAAATAGACCTCCTTCTTTCACTTTTGTCGTTGTCTTCCAATTCAAATAGCCCCATTAAGTGAGTGTTCCGCGAGAAAAGAGAGGCTGACATCTTTTCTTATCTATCTATTTTCGTAAATGAAGAAGATAAGTGAGAGCTTACTGACTGCATCTTCTAAGAAGGGCTTGGAAGAAGAAATAGAATCTCCTTTCTTTTTCGAGAAAAGGTCCCATCCTTCAATATCATGATTGGGTCGACCAGGCCAGATCATGAGTGAAATATCATGATCGGGTCGACTAGGCCAGATCATGAGTGAATAGAAAATTGAAAATGTACATAGCAGTTCCAGCTGAAATACTTGGAATAATTCTACCACTTCTACTAGGAGTAGCCTTTTTAGTGCTAGCTGAACGTAAAGTAATGGCTTTTGTGCAACGTCGAAAGGGTCCTGATGTAGTGGGATCGTTTGGATTGTTACAACCTCTAGCAGATGGTTTTAAATTGATTATAAAAGAACCTATTTCACCAAGTAGTGCAAATTTCTCCCTTTTTAGAATGGCTCCAGTGGCTACATTTATGTTAAGTCTGGTCGCCCGGGCCGTTGTACCTTTTGATTATGGTATGGTATTGTCAGATCCGAACATAGGGCTACTTTATTTGTTTGCCATATCTTCGCTAGGTGTTTATGGAATTATTATAGCAGGTCGGTCTAGTAATTAGGGGGCGGCCGTTCGGTCGCCTATGATACTAGGACCAATAGGTCAAAAATGGGTTTGTGCCGCAGGTGTTGAACGATCCACTCTACACAGGTGTGGGCTTACAGGGCTCATAAAGCCTTTCTTTCATTCATCAATAGGGCCCTGGTCGGTCACTTTTCTGGGCCGGGATCAATAAGTGGAATGGAAGTCATAAAAAAGATATCTTGATCTTCGCACCTCAGATCAAGAGGAAGGGTAGCTTGTCAAGCTGGCCTAAAATTTGCATTATTCTTAATTATTATATATAAAAATATATATAATTAAGATATAAATAAAAAGATTCGTTGTCTTTTAACCGGCTGTTCTTCTTTGTCAACGCTACTAAGGACCTATAGGTTCGCAATAATGAAAATTGGTTATTTTCAAAAGAAAAGGCGCTATTTAGCCCTACATTAGTAGAAGTAAGCGGCTGAGTTAGCCTAGCCTACCCTAAAAGTGGTATAGTAGGGTATAGTAGGCGAGCGAGTTAGCGAAGACGCTTAGGCTAATAGAAAAGAGAGCGTCGGTGCGTAGCCTTCATTCTACTACGCTACGAAAAGGTTACGAAATCACTTAGCTCGACGTTAGGAGAGTCAAGGGGGAACGCCATACCTACATAGAAGAACCGCTGTTCGCTGACTTTCTAAGGTCTAACCTTTCGCCCCCTACTGAAAAGGGGCAATTAGCTTTGCACCACTGATAGACTACTTAAGATTCAATTCAAAAGGCCCTACTTAGTTTCGCAAGCCTTTGTCATTGTCAGTCAACTAAGTAGGGCCCGAGGCCCCCTGTGAATCCGTAAATCTGAGGAGCATGCCGCAACAAAAGGATGGTCCCCTATGCATTTCATTCTTTCCGGAAGGGAAAAAAAGAAGTACCCCCCATCATAGTGAACCTCTCCTTGTGATCGGGATGAGGTAGATGCCTCCCAGCCGGGGGGCGGATCGAATCGGAGTTTCCTTAGGTAGCCACCGACCTACAGTTATCCTTAAACTTCCGTGCTTGGTGGAGAAGAAGCGAACAAAGGTACGCTCGCTTGCTGTCTTGTTCTCTGTCGCGAACTGGGATCGCTCGCCAGCTAGGTCAGATTGGAGCAACATTGTATGAGAACATATTACCCATATTCGGGGACAAGGGGCGAAACGACCTCTCGATCTACTTACTGCAGCCCAGGAAGAAAAACGTCGTCTAGGCGTTACCTGTTGCTCCGATCTCCCCTACGCCTAGGACGTTGTCTGGGCCCACCAAGAGCCATAGTTAGTTGCTGTTTCCATTTGGTAGTTTTTTTCTCGTTGTTGATACCGGCAAGACCCAGCCAGATGATGTCTGCTGGTTGGTAGTGAGAGGACTCTTAGTACCTGCATACCCAAAAGGGGGCGCTGGTTAAAAAACAAGAATTTTTCTCTTTCTTGCTCTCCCTTAGCAGCGGGAAAGGAGTCTATCTATCTGCCTAGCTTTGGTAGATTTCCCCCAACGCAATCCGCAGAAATTCCACGAATCCCTTGGTGGATAAGTCCGACGACTCAGCAGCAGTGCGGAATTTTCTTTCTCGTCTGCTGGATCTGATCTATAGTTAGGGGGCAATACATACCAAAAGGTTCGAAGAAGGATAATGAGTGAAGATCTGCCCCAGCCAAGTCGTCGACCGCTGCGGTACCTGAACTGAATGCTCTGAGGTTGAAAGGCAAGTAGATAAGCGGATTCCTACCTGTATTTTGATTGTCTCGATTCGTCCACTGCTGCTACTGATAATGGAAAAGGTTATGAAGTTGACTTCTTTGCCTTCTTGAAGGTGGTTGGGCATTAACCAACACAAGAGTGAAACCCGATCCAGCTTTCGCTCCCTCCGCTTCCTCAGGGCCCTCACTTCCTCACTCAACTCACTCAGACGCTCGCCTCACGTCACTTCGCTCGCCTTGGGAGGAAGGCTACTGACGGTAGCGAATCTCAGAATACGAATAAGATCAGAAAGGCCATCATAAGAGTAAACAAGGCAATGGCTTCCGTGAGAGCAAAGCCTAAAATGGCATAACCAAACAATTTAGTATCCAATTACGGACTCCGTGCTACTGAATGGATCAACGAACTGAATATCTTTCCAATTCCGACTGCAGCTCCAGCTAAAGCAATTGTAGTAGTTCCAGCACCGATGACTTTGAAACCCTCCATAACATCTTTCAAAGTTTTCATTTCAGTCTATTAATTGGAAGCAGGATTCTGATTCTTGAAAGCGAGTTAAGTGGCTCTGAGGGGCACGAACGGTATAACAATAAGTACTGATTCGACTAGCTCGAACGTGGGGAACGAATGCTTGAATGTGAACAAATAGCTGACTCTTGCAAGTTTGTGGCCAGCGATCACCCTCTAAGCTATACGCTTGATAACGAACTAAAGGGCTCGAAGCTATAGAAGCTCTACAAATAGCAGTTCTTATGAATTTATGGCACAGTTCTTTAAGCTGGGTAAAGGTAAAGTAAACAGTAAACAGCAAAGACTCCCTATATCGAACCCCATTTTTAGTATAAAGAGCTGGCTTAGTACATATCCATAAATATGTCTTTTTGACTGCAGCATAGCTATCTCGTAGTAAGAGTCTGAGTAAGCCTCGTTCTGGTGCAAGGTTCTCTTTTAAGTAATTACTGAGGATAGCACTCTATTGTTGTAAGCTCATCGCTCTATCAAGGAAGTTAGGAGCTAGTCTGCCAAGCTTAAGAAAAAGTGCAAAGTAAGCAAGGTTGTCAGCGAGTAAGAAAAAGAAAAGGTAGGCTTAGAACCAGTATACCCTATCTTGTATCCAGTAGTTAGTAAGCCTATGAAAAGAATGCTTTGGAATTGTATAAGAGCAGGCTGTGATGCGAGGACTCTCAGGGACCTACTTCAGTCTGCGATCACTCTAAAAGCGGATAGGACCAACCCTTTTCTTCCCCTAGCAGCGGTTATGTCTCAAACCACCGGCAACAGGTTGAGCTCCTACGATCACACCTTCTCTTGCAAACATAGCACTGGATGGAAGGTATGCTTCACCGACCTCGTTTAACACCATGCTTCCTCCGAAGCTTTCATCTGAGTAGTCACTACGCCCTACCCTATCGCTGAGTCTTTGGAAGCGGTTTCACTCCTTTATAGGTCGGAACTCTGGAACCTAAAGACTTTCTCAATCAGACAGGATAGATGGATTGAGTGCGCGTTGCCTTGATTTGAGGTGAACTCCTTTTCCTCTTCTTCCGGACCGGACCCTTCCATGTGAGAAGCAGGAAGTCGAGTTATTGATGAATGAGAATCTAATGTCTTATTAAACCTTTAGGAGCGATCTGTTCATCCAACTCGTAATTTCGTAAGAGAAGCACTTTTACGCCCAAAAAGTCCCATGTCTTTCCGGACCAACCGCCGGCGATTTCCGAAAAGTCTTTTCCCGTTTTTTGGCGGGAGCAGAGCAGTCAAAGAATGCGCCAAACGCCATGAATAGTGCGGAACTTCTACTCTATGGGGATCCAACGCCTCGCGAGATGGACTTTCTCATGTATACCGATTTTACTTCCTTCCCTTCTTCGGGGGCTTCCCCTAGTTTGTCAACTGCGCCCGAGGCGGAGAGTGCTCCGCCTGACTTTGACCAATTGTTTCAGAGAATTTGTGAGGAATACAGCAAGTGTGTGCATGAAGCCGGGAGGGTCTTACCCCCAGAATGGACCATGCCGGACCTTGTTCTGGCAATGCTTGGTGATGAAGCTATTCAGCACGGCTTTCTGACGGATGCCTACTATGATGTGATGTTATGTGGCACTCGTAGTTGGGGATGCGAGGAGCTGCTGAATTTGCTTGATCTAATCAACTATGTATAAAACAGCATCTTTCACTGTTTCGTTGGAAAAACTAACGCAAATCTCATATTGACTTTCTTTCGCCCTACTCTAAGGGTACTTTAATTTGATATCTTTTTTTTTATATTCTATTTATATAAAGGCCCCAGAACGCTAAAAGGTGAGGGAACCAGAGTTCTCTTTCTAAAAAAGAAAAATAAATGACTATAAGGAACCAACGATTATCGATTCTTAAACAACCTATATTCTCCATACTTAATCAGCATTTGATAGATTATCCAACCCCGAGCAATCTTAGTTATTGGTGGGGGTTCGGTCCGTTAGCTGGTATTTGTTTAGTCATTCAGATAGTGACTGGCGTTTTTTTAGCTATGCATTACACACCTCATGTGGATCTAGCTTTCAACAGCGTAGAACACATTATGAGAGATGTTGAAGGGGGCTGGTTGCTCCGTTATATGCATGCTAATGGGGCAAGTATGTTTCTCATTGTGGTTCACCTTCATCTTTTTCGTGGTCTATATCATGCGAGTTATAGCAGTCCTAGGGAATTTGTTCGGTGTGTCGGAGTTGTAATCTTACTATTAATGATTGTGACAGCTTTTATAGGATACGTACCACCTTGGGGTCAGATGAGCTTTTGGGGGGCTACAGTAATTACAAGCTTAGCTAGCGCCATACCTGTAGTAGGAGATACCATAGTGACTTGGCTTTGGGGTGGTTTCTCCGTGGACAATGCCACCTTAAATCGTTTTTTTAGTCTTCATCATTTACTCCCCTTTCTTTTAGTAGGCGCCAGTCTTCTTCATCTGGCCGCATTGCATCAATATGGATCAAATAATCCATTGGGTGTACATTCAGAGATGGATAAAATTGCTTCTTACCCTTATTTTTATGTAAAGGATCTAGTAGGTTGGGTAGCTTTTGCTATCTTTTCTTCCATTTTGATTTTTTATGCTCCTAATGTTTTGGGGCATCCCGACAATTATATACCTGCTAATCCGATGCCCACCCCGCCTCATATTGTACCGGAATGGTATTTCCTACCGATCCATGCCATTCTTCGTAGTATACCTGACAAAGCGGGAGGTGTAGCCGCAATAGCACCAGTTTTTATATGTCTGTTGGCTTTACCTTTTTTTAAAAGTATGTATGTACGTAGTTCAAGTTTTCGCCCGATTCACCAAGGAATATTTTGGTTGCTTTTGGCGGATCGCTTACTACTAGGTTGGATCGGATGTCAACCTGTGGAGGCACCATTTGTGACTATTGGACAAATTTCCCCTTTAGTTTTCTTCTTGTTCTTTGCCATAACGCCCATTCTGGGACGAGTTGGAAGAGGAATTCCTAATTCTTACACGGATGAGACTGCCTGAAAAGTGAGAAATTCTGACACCCATCATTTTCGAGTGAGTATTACACCAAGAATTGACAAGCCTTTAGTTGTACGAGTTGTACGTTTTCTATTTCTTACGTGACTTTGATGAAAGAAAGCACTCCGGGAACAGGAATAAGAGTAAAGGCCTTCCTTGTCATTGTAGTAGGCTTGTTTGCAAGAGAAAAGAAGCAGCTTCAACGATGCAATCAGACCTGTGAGAGTAAGCATGAGAAGCCAGTCTGTCTGCAATTGAGTTGCCTTGTCTATAGATGTGAGAAACCATCATGCCAGAAGACAATAAGCTGATGCATTCTCTGATCAAGTAAAGCACATGTCAAGGGGTGGATATAAGACCAAGGATGGAGTCCACCATAACTTTGGAATCAGATTCGATGTCATTCACTTGGATGCCCTTATCAGAACATAGTTTGAACCCATCTCTGAGAGCTCTAGTCTCAGCCATCATGTTAGTACCATTGTGATAGAATGAAGAGAAGGAAAAAAATTGGACCTTAACTCTTTCTCAGGATACCACCACCTGCACTCTCTCCCATAGCAGCTGATCCATCTATGTTGAGTTTGGTACATTTTGGGGGAGGAGGATTTGATCCATATCCCGCTTTGATTTCCCTTCGGGCTCCTTATTCCGAGACTGTTCTTTATCACGGCTCTTCTGAGGCTTTCCAACCAACCCTGTTGACTCGGAGTATTCAACCCCCCATTCGCCTAGCCATCAGATTCCTCCGCTGCCATCTTCGCTTTTGGCTCCTTGTCATTTGATCTGGGGGAATCAACCTCGAAGAAGGGAGCCTAGGAGCGTAGTTTGGCCTGTGTTCCAAATTCAATGCTCAAATTCCAGCTTCAAGCGTTCTGCAGCTCATAATCATATTATGGAAAATGAGGCGTGGGAAAACGGCACCAATTCTGTCCAATAACACCAAAAACCTCATTTTTAAGTCCTTCGGCCTTCGCAAACAAACAGTCCGGCCAACCCAAGTAATCCCCCATAACATCAATCAGTACCGCAAAAGGCTCAAAATATGACTAAGTCTCCAGCAGCTGCGGAGCGGGGGATAAAGGAACAGCAGGATTACAACATTGCACAGGATCAATCAGAATGCGGGAGCGCAGAGCCTTTAAGAGATAGGGGGTGCGGGAGCATAATACTTAATACTAATGATTCCCCGCGGTTTTTCATGCAGATTTGACCACGGTGTGCACCCCCCTTAACTTAACCCCTATTACGTAAGGGGGACCTTCGGCGGGATAAAAGAGAGTGCGGGAAAAGCAGCTACAGATACAGGACAAAAGAAGGAGTGGCGCAC